CTGCTTTTGATTCAACACACTTCCACTGCAGTGTCCGAGTAGATACTGTTACTTTCTCTCGAACCATAATAATATTATTTGATCAAATCATTGAATTATTTTTTTTTCTCTTGTTTATCTTGAAATCTCTTCAATTTTTATTTCTACACACGTCGTTTTTTCGGAGGTCTACAGCCATTATGTGGCATAGGGGTTACATCCCGCACAAAAGTTAATAGTATACCACTTCTGCGAATAGCGCGTAATGCCGCGTCTCTTCCGAGACCAGGTCCTTTTATCATGACTTCTGCTCGTTGCATACCTTGATTCACCACTGTACGAATAGCGTTTCCTGCTGCGGTTTGAGCAGCAAAGGGCGTCCCTCTTCTTGTACCCTTGAATCCACAAGTACCGGCAGAGGACCAAGAAACCACTCGACCTCGTACATCTGTAACAGTCACAATAGTATTATTGAAACTTGCTTGAACATGAATAACCCCTTTTGGTATTCTCCGTGTATTTTTACGTAAACCAATACGTCCATTCTTACGCGAACCAATTCTCGGTATAGCTTTTGCCATATTTTTTCATCTCATAAATATGAGTCAGAGATATATGGATATATCCATTTCGTGTCAAAAAAGACCCCCCCTTTTTTACTTTTACATCAGGTGTTTTAACAAGTCTGATTATCCTTGTCTTTGTTTATGTCTTGGGTTGGAACAAATTACTATAATCCGTCCCCGCCTACGGATTAGTCGACATTTTTCACAAATTTTACGAACAGAAGTTCTTATTTTCATATTTGGCATTCCTCATTTTAATTCTGAATCTACTTTTTGGAAGAAAATAGGTTTCTTTAAATTTTTCATCTCGAATCATATTCCCACGAAAGAAATGTTGAAGTTGATAAAAACACCTAATCTTTCGAATCCTTATTGCGAAGTCGATAAATTATACGTCCTCTGGTTGAATCATAACGACTTACTTCAATTTTTACTCTATCGCCTGGTAGTATCCGTATAAAACTACGTCGGATCTTTCCTGAAACATAACCTAGAATTATATCTTGATTATCTAAGCGAATCCGGAACATACCGTTGGGAAGGGATTCAGTAATTAAACCTTCATGAATCCATTTTTGTTCTTTCATTCCAGGTAAAGCCTCCTTGAAGTATCAACTGATGGAGTAGGAACGATATTAGACAACCCGCCCCTTTTCTTTTTGTTTTCACAAATAAGAAGTTTCGGACCCAATTCGTATATTATAAGGATTACCATATATAACACAAAACTTCTCCACCAATTCGTTCTAGTCGAGCCTCTCGGTCTGTCATTATACCTTGAGAAGTAGAAATAATTACAATTCCCATCCCACCTAAAATTCTAGGAATTCGTTGGTAATTCGAATAGATTCGTAGACCAGGCCGACTGATTCGTTTTAAATTTAAAAAATTTCTATAAGGCCTTTTCCTATTCCTTCTATGCCGTAGGGTTAAAACCAAAAAAGATTTTTTGGTTTCTTGATGTTTTCTCACGTTTTCGATAAAACCTTCTCGTAAAAGTATTTTAACAATATTTTCAGTGATATTAGTAGATGCTATTCGAACCACCCTTTTTCTATCCATATCAGCGTTTCGTATAGAGGTTATTATGTCAGCAATAGTATCCCTACCCATGGTGAATTAAAATTCTTGGTGCTCCCCAATTTTTATATAATCAACATGTTTTTCTTGTTTTTTACTTATTTGTTTATGAATTTAAATTAAAGGCATATGCATGAGACACAATCTACTATAAATTCTTAATCTCTTTCTTTCAAATACCTTACTATAACATAACCATATGATGATGGTCTTATCTTATTTTAAAAGACCTTACAATACCTCCGGAGCTAATGAAACTATTTTAGTAAAATTTAACTGTCTCAATTCCCGGGCAATTGCACCAAAAACTCGAGTTCCTTTGGGGTTTCCTTCTTGGTCAATGACAACCGCAGCATTGTCATCATATCGTATTATCATACCGTTATCACGTTTGAGTTCTTTACAAGTACGTACAATTACAGCTCTGACCACCTCTGATCTTGCTAGGGGCATATTTGGCACTGCTTCTTTGATCACAGCAACAATAACGTCACCGATATGAGCATATCGACGATTGCTAGCTCCTATGATTCGAATACACATCAATTCTCGAGCCCCGCTGTTATCCGCTACATTCAAAAGAGTCTGAGGTTGAATCATATCAGTTTTTTAGAATATATTCTTTCAATGCAAAGCAAAGAGTGAAGAAAAAAAAAAGAAATATTGTTTGTCCAAAGAAAGAAACCGGCACCCGTGGTTGTTTTTTTATCCCCAAGACCTTTTTCTTTTGATTCTTTTTATCCCGAAATAATAAATTGAGTTCGTATAGGCATTTTGGACGATGCTATTGAAATCGCCCTTCTGGCTATATTTTCTGTTACTCCACCCATTTCATAAAGTATTCGACCTGGTTTAACAACAGCTACCCAATATTC